AATAAAGTAAGCTAAGTTAAGCTAGTGGGTTCATACCCCAAAAATGAATTTTCCTTTATTAATAATATTTAAAAGTTTTATAAAATGAATAATCCTTATAACCATTATGATTACTTTATCTTCAAACAATTGATTTATTTTTTGATTAATAATAGAAATAAATCTTTTAATATTTATTCCTTTAATAAATTCTAAAAAAAAAAATAATTCTAATTGTATAATTTCATATTTTATTGTTCAGTCATTTTCCTCAACACTATTTTTCTTAAGAAATATATGCTTTTTTTTAATTAATATTTATTTTTTCAAACTTGGTATTATAATTTCAATTATAATTAAATTAGCTGTAATCCCTTTTCATTTTTGGCTGACAAATTTAAGAGAGATAATAAATTATTACTCTTTATTTATTATTTTGACTTTTCAAAAATTTATCCCATTATTCATTTTAGTATCTATTAACATAAAAATTTTAATTATTTTCGCAATAATCTCTTCTTTTTTTGGTTCGTTATTTACTTTCAATTTAAAGAGTCTAAAAAAAATCCTTATTTTCTCTTCAATTTCACATCAAGGTTGATTAATAACTCTTCTAACAATAAAAAGAAATTTTTGATTTACTTATATAATTATTTATTCAATTTTAATTTTCAAAATCATAACAATTTTTGAAAAAAATAATTTTAATTACATTAACAGTTTATTTAAAAACAAATTATCAATAAGAGAAAAAATTAACATTTCATCTCTAATGTTGTCTTTAGGAGGAATGCCTCCTTTTTTAGGTTTTCTTATAAAATTTATTTCAATTCTCATTATTATTAAAATCAGCATTATTATTATATCAATTTTAATTTTGTCATCAATAATTAATATTTATATTTATATACGAATAATAAATATTAATTTTTTTTTAAATAATATTTTTTTTAATAAAGCCATTACCTTTAAAAATAAATTTAAAAATATATTTTTAAATTTAAATTTATTTTTCTCTATATTTATCATAAATATAATTTTATTGTAACAAAGATTTTAAGTTAAATACAAAACTATTTACCTTCAAAGTAAAAAATATTATTAAATAAATCTTAGTAAAAGGAAAATGTCCATAAATAAATTTACAATTTATCGCCTAAACTTTCAGCCATTTTACCGCGATGATTATTTTCAACAAATCATAAAGACATTGGTACAATATATTTAATTTTCGGGAGATGAGCGGGAATTTTAGGCTTGTCAATAAGAATTTTAATTCGAATAGAATTAGGCCAACCTGGAACTTTAATTGGAAATGACCAAATTTATAATGTAATTGTTACAGCACATGCGTTTATTATAATTTTCTTTATAGTAATGCCTATCATAATTGGCGGGTTTGGAAATTGATTGGTTCCTATTATATTAGGAGCCCCTGATATAGCTTTTCCTCGTATAAATAACATAAGATTTTGGTTGCTCCCTCCCTCCTTATGTCTTCTTCTTAGCTCCTCATTAATTGAATCAGGAGTAGGGACAGGATGAACTGTCTATCCCCCTCTTTCTTCAAATGTATCTCATTATGGATCTTCAGTTGACATAGCAATTTTTAGTTTACATTTAGCTGGAGCTTCATCCATTTTAGGGTCAATTAATTTTATTACTACAATCATCAATATACGTTCAATTGGAATAACACTTGAACGTATACCTTTATTTGTTTGATCGGTACTAACTACAACAATTCTCCTTCTACTTTCATTGCCAGTTTTAGCCGGGGCTATTACAATATTGTTGACAGATCGGAACTTCAATACCTCTTTTTTTGATCCATCTGGAGGGGGAGATCCAATTTTGTATCAACATTTATTTTGATTTTTTGGACATCCAGAAGTTTACATTTTAATCTTACCCGGTTTTGGTATAATTTCTCATATCATTTGTTCCCATACAGGGAAAAAAGAACCTTTCGGTAATTTAGGTATAATTTATGCTATACTTGCCATTGGTTTATTAGGCTTTATTGTATGAGCACACCATATATTTACAGTAGGTATAGATGTAGATACACGGGCATATTTTACATCAGCTACAATAATTATTGCTGTTCCCACAGGAATTAAAATTTTCAGTTGATTAGCAACTTTGCATGGCACTAATATTAAATATAATACACCCATACTCTGAAGTATAGGTTTTATCTTTTTATTTACAATTGGTGGATTAACAGGCATTATATTAGCCAATTCATCCATTGATATTATTTTACATGATACTTATTATGTAGTAGCCCATTTTCATTACGTTTTATCTATAGGTGCTGTTTTTGCTATCATAGGAGCAATCATTCATTGATTTCCCCTTATATTCGGTTTTAATTTTAATTCTATTTTAACAAAAAGTCAATTTATTATTACATTTATTGGAGTAAATTTAACATTTTTCCCCCAACATTTTTTAGGCCTTAGTGGAATACCTCGTCGTTATTCTGATTATCCAGATTTTTATTCAAAATGAAATTTTTTATCTTCACTTGGCTCAATAATTTCCTTAAATGGGGTTATCTTAATAATTATTATTATTTGAATTGCTTTAATAGAAAAAAAAATAATTTTTTTACCTTTAACACCTTCCTCCTCTATTGAATGAATAATAAATTTTCCCCCCTCAGAACATACATTTAATCAAAACAATATCATCATAAAATAACTAACTCATGATAACTTGATCTCAAATATCATTTCCAGATATAAATTCTCCTATCATAGAACAAATAGCTTTTTTTCACGACCATTCAATAATAATTATTATTTCAATTACAATTATTACAATTTATATAATCATTAATATTACAATAAATTTATTTTCTAGACGTTCTATAATAGAAGGCCAAGAAATTGAAATTATTTGAACATTAATCCCAACAGTAACCTTAATCTTTATTGCTATCCCATCTCTTCACCTACTTTATATTACAGACGAAATTTATAAAGCACAAACTTCAATTAAAATTATTGGACATCAATGATACTGATCTTATGAATATTCAGACTTTAATAAAGAGTTTGATTCTTTTTTGATCCCTGAGCAAGAATTGAATTTAAACTCTTTTCGTCTTTTAGAAACTGACAATAACTTAGTGATTCCATTCAATACTATAATCAAATTTTTGATTACATCAGCTGATGTAATCCACTCATGAACAATCCCATCATTAGGTATAAAAATAGATGCTGTTCCTGGCCGCCTTAATCAAACATTCACAATTGCAAATCGCCCCGGGCTATTTTTCGGCCAATGTTCAGAAATTTGTGGCACAAACCATAGATTTATACCAATCTCAATAGAAGTTACAAAAATAAATAATTTCATTAAATTTATTCTTAGCTAAATACATTGAATGGCTGAAATTTTAAGCAGTGGTCTCTTAAACCATCCTATAGTTATTACTTTCAATGAAAAATCTAGTTAAAAAATAACAAAAGAATGTCATTCTTTAATTACTAAATAGTGATTTTTAATACCTCAATTATTCCCTATAAACTGAATTTTAATTTCAATTATTTTATTTTTTTTCATAAATATTTTAATTATTAACATTTATTTTTTAAAAATAAAAGAAAATATTATCTTTATTAGTAAAACAAGAATAAAAAATAATATAATACTTATATGATAAATAATTTATTTTTCATTTTTGACCCATCAACGTCTTCTTTATTAAGAAGAAATTGAATTTCAATTGGTTTTTGAATTATATTAATTCCTTTTCCATTTTGAGTGTCTTCTTCTTTATTTCTAACTTCCTGAAAAATTCTTTTTAGAAAACTTTTTCAGGAAGTTAGAAATAACCTAAAATGATTAAAAAAAAAAAATTTAATTTTCTTAATTATAATTTTTATAATTATTTTATTAAGTAACTTTTTAGGTTTATTTCCTTTCATTTTTACTCCATCCAGGCATTTAATTTTTACAATGTTTTATTCCTTCCCCATCTGAATATCCCTTATTTTTTTTGGAATTGTAAACAAATTTAATAAAATAATAATTCATTTAGTGCCTTTAGGATCTCCTTTTGTATTAAGATTTTTTATGGTTTTAATTGAAACTGTTAGGAATTTAATTCGGCCTATTACCTTATCTGTACGTTTAACTGCTAATATAATTAGTGGTCATTTACTTATTCATTTGCTATCTTCAATAATAATAAATTTTCATTTTTTTTTTTTAATATTTTTAATTATGTTATTGTTATTAGTTTTAGAAACTGCCGTTGCCTTAATTCAAAGTTTTGTTTTTATAACATTAATTTCTTTATATATTAATGAAATTTAACTAATGATATTTCATCCTTTTCATTTAGTAGAAAAAAGACCGTGACCTTTGACAAGATCTATCTCAGCTTTTTCATTAACTTTAGGTTTTGTTAATTATTTTTCTTATAATAATATAATATTGATTTATTTTTCAATGTTAATTTTATTCTTATCATCCTATCAATGGTGACGAGATATTTCACGTGAAGCTTCTTTCCAAGGATTTCATACTTTTTTTGTTTTAAAAGGATTAAAAATAGGAATACTTCTTTTTATTTTATCTGAGGTTTTTTTTTTTATTTCATTTTTTTGGTCTTTTTTCCATAGAAGATTATCCCCAAATATTGAAATTGGGAGATGTTGACCCCCTAAGGGGATTACTCCTTTTAATCCTTTTGAAGTTCCTTTACTAAATTCTACTATTTTAATTTCATCAGGAATTTCTGTTACTTGAGCTCATCATTCAATTATAAATGGAAAATTTAATGCTTCTTTATTTTCCTTAAAAATCACAATTTTTTTAGGCTTAATATTTACAATCTTTCAAGCATTTGAATATTACCAAGCTCAATTTAGAGTTACTGATGGTATTTTTGGGTCAACTTTTTTTTTAACTACAGGTTTTCACGGTATTCATGTAATTATTGGAACTACTTTTTTAGTAGTAACTTTACTTCGAATTAATAATAATTTTATTTCTATGAATCATTTCTTTGGTTTCGAGGCGGCCGCGTGGTATTGACATTTTGTTGATATTGTATGATTATTTTTATTTACATTTATATATTGATGAGTATATTGTTTAATTAGTATAAGAAGTACAATTAATTTCCAATTAATAAGTTTAAATTAAAATTAAGCAATTTTTATTTTTTTAAGCCTTATTTTTTTAGTAGTAAGAATAATTTATTTTTTTTTTTTTTTTCTTTCTTTAAAAAATATTTTAATAAAAGAAAAATTATCCCCATTTGAGTGCGGATTCGATCCCTTTTCACTATCTCGCGTTTCATTTTCTTTAAAATTTTTTTTTATTGCAATTATTTTTTTAATTTTTGATGTAGAAATCATTATTGTTCTCCCCTTTCCATTGTTGTTATCTAATAAAAATTTTTTATTTATAATTGGTTTTATTTTAATTAATTTATTAATTTTAATTGGCCTAGTTTTTGAATGAAAAATAGGGATAATTGAATGGTTAAAATAAATTAAGTTTAAGAAAAGTATTTAAAATTTATAAAATCTAATTTGCAATTAGAAATTGTTTTTCCTTTTCTGTCATATTTTAAAATAAAGCGATATCAAATTGCGTTCAGTTTCGGCCTGAATTTAGAAAAATTTCTATTTTTTAATAGAAGCCAAAAGGAGGCTATTCACTGTTAATGAATTAATTGAATAATGTTTTCCTATTAAGATTAAATAAAAATAAGCTTCTAACTTATAATTAATGGATTACCATTTTAATCTTTTTTAAATGGTGTAGTTTAAACACACAACATTTTCATTGTTGAGTCTCATTTTGATTTGAAATTCCAAAAATTGATGCAAAAACTATAAGAATAGAGTGCAAAAATAAACATTAAAAAAAAAAAAAAAATAATAGTTAAGGGTAAAATAGTTTTTCAAGCTATTATTATAAGTTTATCATAGCGATAACGGACATATGTTCTACGGATTAAAATAAAAAATATTATTAATAACAATGTAGCTAGATTTATAAAATTTATAAAACCGAAGAAAATATAGTTAGAGAGAATTCTTACTAAAATAATTATTCCATATTCTGCTATAAAAATTATAGCAAATAATCAAGAACCATATTCAATATTGAATCCAGAAACAAGTTCGGATTCTCCTTCAGATAAGTCAAAGGGGGCTCGATTTGTTTCTGCTAATATTACAATTATTCATATAATAAATATAATTGTTAAAGCGGGCATAATTATAAATTTTTCTTGGATTAAAATAAATGCCTTCAAAGAAAAGTTTTCGGCTAATAATGATAGACTAATTAGAATTAATGCTATTCTTACTTCGTAAGAAATAATTTGAGCAAAACCTCGATAAGCACCAATTAAAGAATATTTTGAATTAGAAGATCAACCTCTTAATAAAATAGAATAACTTCTTAATCCAGAGATACATAAGAAATAAATAATAGAAAAATTTATTTGTATTAGCCTTCTATGAAAAATAAAAATTAACCATAATAATAGTATTATAAAAATTCTTAAAATGGGAGAAATTAAATAAATAATTATATTAAAATAAAATATTATATTTATTTCTTTAGAAAATAATTTCAAAGCATCTCTAAAAGGTTGAAATAAACCGAAAATTCCTGTTTTATTAGGCCCCTTTCGAATTTGGCAATATCCTATGATTTTCCGTTCGAGAAGGGTAAAAAATGCTACTCTTAGCAAAGCAGCAATTAGTAAGATTAAATACATAAAAAAAGTTAAAATTGTTAAAGGAATTGATATTCATAAAGGAAGCTTAAATTCCTCACACTATTCTGCCACTTTAACAATTCCAAAAATTGATGCAAAAACTGTCGATCTTAATAAATAATTTATTGTAAATATTCCTTTCGTACTAATTAACAAAATTTATAAATTAAGATAGAAACCAACCTGATTCTCATCGGTCTAAACTCAGATCATGTAGGATTTTAAAAGTTGAACAAACTTCTTTTTTTAACTTCTTCATTAAATAAGAATCCTAATCCAACATCGAGGTCGCAAACTATTTTGTCTATAAGAACTATCAAAAATTATTACGCTGTTATCCCTAGAGTATTTTTTTCAGAAGATCAATAATATTGGATCATATTTTTTTTTTAAAAAGTTTTAAATTTTTTTAAATCGCCCCAATTAAATTTCCAATTAAAAAAGATTTTTAATTGGAAAAAAAAATTCTTAGGGTCTTCTTGTCCTTAAATTTTATTGTTGTTTCTTCACATACAAAAATAACTTCAATTGTTAATATCAAAAAAGATTTTTTTTGTTAATTCATTCTCTTAGCATTCAATTAAAACCTTATTACAATACCTTTGTATAGTCAAAATACTACAGCAATTTAAAATAAATCATTGAGCAGAATTTATATTTAATATTAAATCTAAATAAAATGTTTTTATTAAACAGTCAAAAAATAATTTTGCCGAATTCTTTGATAATATTTTAAATATAATATTAAATTTTAAATAATTAATTTTCAAAAATGTTTTACTAATATAATCATAATTGCAAGAAAATTAAATTTATTTCTTTTTTAAAGGTAATTAAAAATTTAATAATATAATTTAATAAATTATTTTTAAAAATTAAAAGGATAACTTTACTCCTTTTTATTAAAAAAATTAATTTTTATTAATTTTTTCTTAGCTTATCCCAAGAAAAATAAATTGTTTTATTATTTAATATTTCATAATCAAACAATAAAATTTTAAATTTTTATTTAAAACTAGAAATCTTAAATTTCGATAAGAATTTCACTTCTAAAAAAGTTTTTTTAATTTTTTGCAATAAATTAACTTAAAACTTAATTAGATCTATTTATTTCGAGAAAAATAAATTTTTACTTTTTTTTGAATAACCCTTATACTAAAGGTACAAAACATTTACTTCTTTTTTATTAAATATTAACCTTCGCAGTGTCAGAAACTTTTAATAAAATGGATACAAAACTTTTGTATTCTTTTATTAAAATAAAAATTCTTTAATAAAAAAAATGGTAAATTTATTTTACAAAATTTTCATTGTAAATGAAACATCAATATTGATTTCATTTTTAAAACACTTTCCAGTATTTTAACTTTGTTACGACTTATCTTCAAAGAAGAGCGACGGGCGATATGTACATACTTCAGAACTTGATTCAAAATACCATTTTATTGACTTTTTACTTTCAAATCCTACTCTTTTTTATATTTAAATAAAAATTCTTTTTTCTTTAAAGAAATGTAATTCACTTCACTCTAAAATTTAAGCTGCACCATGACTTAAATTTTATTATTAATGGTTAAAAATTAACAGTAATAATTATTAATTACTACTTTAATAGTGGTATACAAACTGAATTAACTAATATTAGTAAGGTTTTGGCGTTTTATCCATTAAAGAGCAAATTCCTCTGAAAAGCTTAAAGTACCGCCACAATTTTTTGTTTTCATTTAATTTATTTACTAGCAAATTAAAGTTCTTTAATAAAAGGGTATCTAATCCTTGTCATATTTGATGAATTTTTTTATCATAATAAAATTTTTTTTATTTCTAAAAAATTTCACTTTTTTTAGAAATAAAAATAGTTATTTTATATTCTAAATTATTAATTTAATAAAATTCTTATTTGTTTAACCGCTGCTGCTGGCACAAAATTAGCTAAGTTTTTTATTAAATTTCAATAACTTTTTGTTATTAAGTAAATTTTATTTTCTAAAATTGTTTTTTTTAAATTTTTTATAAAAAATTTAAAAAAGTTTATTAAAAAACCAAATTTAATTTTCCCAAAATTTTTTAAAATTTTTAAAAAAAAAGCAAATAAGTTAAATCAACTTTACACAACTCATGTCTATCGGTTATCTCAGCATATAAAAGAAGGGTATGCTAAATTTTACAAGGGAATTCTTTCGATATTATAATATAGACTGATTTTGAGCTAGATGAGCTCATCTATTTTTTTCTCCGAATTTATTAGTTAGTAAATGTGTGCTAGACTTAGTATGACCCTTTGTTACGTCTATGCAGTCCAGTAAATGTGATAGACGGACGTCGCCCCTTATTTACAATAGATGTGATCATACTTTTGCAAAGTAAAATGCCTGAATTTAAAGGGTTATCTTGATAGGATAAACTATGTAAATATTTATTTACTTTTACTAATAAAAATAAACGTTAACTTTAATAACAATTAGTTATTTCTAAAAAAATCAAAATTTTTTGTGCTTTACACTAAAAGTTATTAAGATATCTTTAAAATAATATCTTTACATTTTCAGTGTAATGTTTTTATTAAACTATAAAGATTTTTCTTTATATTAACTAACAAATAAAATAAGAATTAAACACACTATTGTTAATAAAATTTTATTAAAATTTTTTCTTTCTAGTCATAAACTAAATTTTAAAAATTTATTAAAATTGTTTTTTAATATCAAAGGTCCTCTTAATTCTATTCAAGTTCAATCGTTTATTCTTATTTTAAATAAAATTTGAGTGTTTCTTAAAAAAATATGACTAGTTAAAAAAGACAAATTTCAAATTTTAAAAAAAAAATCTATTTTCTTACCAAAATTTGAAAGATTTTTAAAAAGATAATAAAAAAAAATAGATATTAGTATTAAAATTACAGTAAAGTATTTTAATGTCTTAGAAACATAAATTATTCTAAAATTAGGTAAAATTAGTCAAATTAAAATCTTTCCTGAAATAATTATAGTTAAACAAAGAAATAAAATTGGTAAAGCTATGAAAAGATCTAAATGGAATTTACCTATAAATGAATTTAGTTTTCCTTTAAGAAGAAGAATATAAATTAATCGACTGCAATAAAGAAATGTAGCTAAAATTCCCAAATAAAAAATTAATATTAAAATAGGGTTATTTAATTTGAAAATAAATAACTCTAAAATCAAATCTTTCGAATAAAATCCCCCTAGATAAGGTGCCCCTATTAGGGATAAAATTGAAATTATTATACAACTTCTGATTGAAGGGCTGACATTAAAGAAATTTCCTAATATTCGAATATCTTGAATTCCTTGAGAAGAATGAATAATTAGTCCGGCACATAAAAATAACATAGATTTAAAAATCGCATGTATAATTAAATGAAAAAATGCTAATTCAAATATACTTAATGATACTGCAACTATCATTAATGATAGTTGCCTTAAAGTGGAAAATGCAATAATTTTTTTAAAATCATTTTCAAAAAAAGCATTTAATCCTGCTATTATTATTGTCAACAATGAAATTTTCATTAAAATTAAAGAAAAAAATTCAACTTTAAAGATAAAATTGAAACGTAATAACAGATATACACCGGCTGTCACTAATGTAGATGAGTGAACTAAAGAAGAAACAGGGGTTGGAGCTGCTATAGCAGCAGGGAGCCAAGCTGAAAAAGGAATTTGAGCTCTTTTTGTAAGAGCTGAAATTAAAATTAAAATTCCACAAATTAGTTCAATTTTATGCACTCTTATTAAATCAAATGATCCAAATCTTACGAAAAAAATTAATCTCATAATAATTATTACATCCCCAACTCGATTTCTAATAATTGTTATTATCCCAGAGTTATAAGAGTTATTTCTCTGATAATGAATTACTAAACAATACGAAACTAAACCTAACCCATCTCATCCTAAAATAATTATAAACATATTAGGCATTAAAATTAGAAAAATTATAGAAAGTACAAATATTAAAACTACTAAACAAAATGAATGTTTATTTTTATCTTCTTTTATATAAGAATTTCTGTAAAATAATACTATACCAGAGATTATTAAAACAGTTATTGAAAATATTATACTTATTCAATCAAATAAAAAATATAATTTAATATCTAAGTTTAAAATTCTTGTCAAAAAATACTCGAAAATAAATAAATTTTCTATTATAAATAAAGTCATAAAAATCACTATGAAAATTAATCTCACAAAAATTAGCATCAAACCTCAATAAATAAAAATTGTTTAATGATTTCTTTAATCTTCTATAAATCCACAATTTATAATTTTAAATATAAACTAATTAAACTTAAACTCACTTACAAAAAAAAGAGGTTTTAAAAAATCAAAAAATTATAGGATATAAATGTAAAAACAAAAGATTAAATTCACGAAAACTAATCGGATTTAAAGATCATAAAAATCATCTTTGGCCATGATTAATATATCTGAATATAAAAATTGAATAACAAGCTCTGAGGAAAATAGATATTATAATTGGTAAGAAAAATAAAATGCTAATTTTTAGTATACTTAATCTTAAAAAAAATTCACCAAACAAATTTATTGTTATAGGTGCTGATATATTAATAGTATTGAATAAAAACCATCATAGAACTAATGAGGGAAAAACTGATTTTAAGCCTTTTAATACAATCATTCTTCGTGAGAAAATTCGTTCATAAATTAAATTAGCCAAACAAAATAGTCCTGATCTGCAGAGGCCATGCCCAATTATTAAAAGTAAAGCCCCAAAAGATCCATAAATGGAAAATCTTAAAAGACCACTTAAAACAAGACTTATATGAGAAATTGAAGAATATGCAATTAAAGATTTTACATCAATTTGATATAAGCAAAAAATTCTAATTATAACTCTACCTCACAGTGACAGAGAAATAAAAAAATTTCCATAAAATATTAACTCACTAAAAAATATTATTTTAAAACGAAAAATACCATAAATACCTAATTTCAATAAAACTCCTGCTAAAATTATTGAACCTGAAATAGGAGCTTCCACATGAGCTTTCGGAAGTCAAAGATGGAATAAGAACATAGGAATTTTTACAAAAAACCCCAGTATAATAAAAATAAAAAAACTTCCTAAAGAAAATTGAACTCAATCTATATAAATATAATTTAAAGTAAATGTATTAATTAAATACTTAATAATTATAATTAATATAGGAAATGACCCTAAAATAGTATACATTAATATATAAAAACCAGCCTGAAGACGTTCAGGCTGGTTACCTCATCCAAAAATTATCATAACAATAGGGAATAAAATCGCTTCAAAAAAAAAATAAAATGCTAATAAATTTCTTACCAAAAAACAAATAATAATTAATATCATTATTAATCTTAAGTAAAATATAAAACTTTTATTTAAAAATACTTTATTGAAGATTCTTGCTTTAATTATTAAAAAAGAGATTCATATTGTTAGAATAACCATTAAAGAACTCATTAAGTCTAAATTAAAGTAATTAATTATTACTCTTCCATTTATTATAATTGTTTCTCCAATAAATATTAATATTATCAATAAAATTATTAGTATAATAATATATGACCTTCAAAAAAAGGAACTTCATAAAATTAAAACTCTTACAATAATTCTTGTTAGCATTTAATTAAATTGAAAGAATTTATTATTTCATTGCCATAATAAAAATTAAACATAACCAATAATCTTAAGCCTAATGAAGCTTCACATACAATTCTAGTTAAAAATAAGAAAATATTTAAAATATTAACCAAACAAAAACTAACTAATGCCAATATTATTATAGATATATATATATATTCAATTCTTATTAAAATTATTATTAAATGAAACCGATTTAAAATTAAAGAAATAACCCCCAAAGTATATAAAATTAAAGTTATTATTATCATAAGTTTAAATAATTTAATTAAAATATTGATTTTGTAAATCAAACTTGGTTTCCCTTTAAACTTTATTCAGAAAAGAACTTCGTCTCTTTAAATCTCCAAAATTTATATACATTTTTATATATTATTTTCTGGATGAAATTAACATTGTTTTATTTTTCTCCGTTTTGTTTATTACAATAAATCATCCAATAACCATATTACTTTCAGTAATTTTATTAACATTATTTATTTCAATAGTTTTTTATTTTAACTCTTGTAACGCCTTTTTTTCTTTAATTATAATTCTCTTAATTTTGGGGGGGATATTAATTATTTTTATATATATAGTAAGCTTGTGTCCCAACAAAAAAATAAATTTTAACATTAAAACCTGTTTAATAATTTTATTTATTACACCATTAAGTTTTCCTTTGATTTCATTGAAATTTTTCAATGAAGAATTAATTAAAATCTTTTTTTTTCCTCAAATTATAATAATATTATTAATGATAATTTACCTTATTATTACATTAATAGTTGTAATAAAAATATTAAATTGAATTTCATCGCCTTTAAAAAGATTTTAACTTATGGTAAAAATATTAAATCCTTTGATTAATCTTCCTTCACCTTCAAATATTTCATACATATGAAATTTTGGATCTCTTTTGTTAATATGTTTAATAATTCAAATTTTAACAGGAGTTTTTTTAGCTATAAATTTTTCTGGAGATACTTCTACAGCATTTGCAATAATTTCTCATATTCAACGGGATGTAAATTATGGTTGGCTAATTCGCTCTATTCATGCTAATGGAGCTTCACTTTTTTTTATTTTTATTTATATCCATATTGGTCGAGGAATTTACTATTCCTCCTTTTTCTTTTTAAAAGTTTGAATATCGGGTGTACTAATCATTTTTATTCTTATAGCCACTGCATTTCTTGGCTACATTTTACCTTGAGGCCAAATATCATTCTGAGGTGCTACTGTAATTACAAACTTAATTTCAGCCATTCCTTATTTAGGTTATTCAATTACTTATTGAGTATGAGGAGGGTTTTCAGTTGATAATAATACTTTAATTCGATTTTTCTCATTGCATTTCATTCTCCCATTGGGGTTACTAGCAATTTCATTCATCCACATTATATTAATTCATGAAAAAGGGTCCTCTAACCCTTTAGGGATATCGATAAATATTGATAAAATCTCATTTCATCCTTATTTTACAATTAAAGATCTTATAGGAATTTCAATTACATTAATTTTTTTCCTTTCAATTTCAATATTAAATCCTTATTTTTTAATAGATGCAGAAAATTTTAATATAGCCAACCCTATAATCACTCCTCCCCATATTCAACCAGAATGATATTTTCTATTTGCTTATGCTATTTTACGTTCAATTCCTAACAAGTTAGGAGGAGTATTAGCCTTAATAATATCAATTATTATTATCTTGATTTTTCCTATAACAATAAAAAATAAAATTTCTTCTTTTTATTTTCATAATTTCAAAAAAATAAACTTTTGATTTTTGATTAACACTTTCTTTCTTTTAACATTTTTAGGGGCTATACCAATTGAATATCCCTATGATTTAATAAGAAAATCAATTACCTTATTCTATTTTTTATCATTTTTTATATTTTCTTTAATCTAAGCTTTTTAACTATATAAGTATATATTTTGAAAATATAAAAAAGAGACCAACTCTAAAAGCTTTTTCAATTGATTTCCATCATAAATAAATTCTAAATTTACTGCATTTTTTCTGCCAAATTGAAAAATTATTTTTTTTGTGCAACTCATGTCTATCGGTTATCTCAGCATATAAAAGAAGGGTATGCTAAATTTTACAAGGGAATTCTTTCGATATTATAATATAGACTGATTTTGAGCTAGATGAGTTCATCTATTTTTTTCTCCGAATTTATTAGTTAGTAAATGTGTGCTAGACTTAGTATGACCCTTTGTTACGTCTATGCAGTCCAGTAAATGTGATAGACGGACGTCGCCCCTTATTTACAATAGATGTGATCATACTTTTGCAAAATCTTTTAATCTTACTTAAATTTTAAATTGCAAATTTAAAAATGAGAGTTACCTCTCTAAGATTTAAT